GTAGTAGAGATGGGATTGAGAAAGACCCATCAACTATAACCCCAAAAGAACAAGATTCCGTAAACAACATAGAGGAAGAATGAAAGGGATTTCTTATCGAGGTAATCATATTTGTTTCGGTAGATATGCTCTTCAAGCACTTGAACCCGCTTGGATCACATCTAGACAAATTGAAGCAGGGCGACGCGCAATGACACGAAATGTACGCCGTGGGGGAAAAATATGGGTACGTGTATTTCCAGATAAACCAGTTACAGTAAGACCTACGGAAACTCGTATGGGTTCGGGGAAAGGATCCCCCGAATATTGGGTAGCTGTCGTTAAACCAGGTAGAATACTTTATGAAATGGGTGGAGTAGCCGAAAATATAGCTCGAAAGGCTATTTCAATAGCGGCGTCCAAAATGCCTATAAGAACTCAATTCATTATTTCTGGATAGGAATGTTGAACCAAAGGAAAGAAGTCTTGGGTATAAAAAAAACAATTGCAGGTTTTCTTTTTTTTTACTTCGTCCTTTGCTTTACTTTACATTAAAAAAAACAGATTAAAAAAATGATATGATTCAACCTCAAACCCATTTGAATGTAGCAGACAACAGCGGGGCCCGAGAATTAATGTGTATTCGAATCCTAGGAGCTAGTAATCGCCGATATGCTCATATCGGTGACGTTATTGTTGCTGTGATCAAGGAAGCAGTACCAAATACGCCTCTACAAAAATCCGAAGTGATCAGAGCTGTAATTGTACGCACTTGTAAAGAACTCAAGCGTGACAACGGTATGATAATACGATATGATGACAATGCTGCAGTTGTCATTGATCAAGAAGGAAATCCAAAAGGAACTCGAGTTTTTGGCGCGATCGCACGGGAATTGAGACAGTTAAATTTTACTAAAATAGTTTCATTAGCACCTGAGGTATTATAATACGAGATCGCGGTAGAGTGATAGTCTTTAATTAAAATAGATAAATTAGTAGATTATGTCTCACGCATATACTTTTAATAATTTTCATAAATAAAACGAACATGTTGATTATATAAAAATTTGGAAGTAACAATAATTTGCGTTTATCATGGGTAAGGACACTATTGCTGACATAATAACTTCTATACGAAATGCTGACATGGATAGAAAAGGAACGGTTCGAATAACCTCTACTAACATCACCGAAAACATTGTTAAAATACTTTTACGAGAGGGTTTTCTCGAAAACGTAAGGAAACTTGTGGAAAACAACAAATCTTTTTTGGTTTTAACCCTACGACATAGAAGGAATAGGAAAAGACCTTATAGAACCAGTTTAAATTTAAAACGAATCAGTCGACCTGGTCTCCGAATCTATTCGAACTATCAACGAATTCCGAGAATTTTAGACGGGATGGGGATTGTAATTCTCTCTACTTCTCGGGGTATAATGACAGACCGTGCGGCTCGACTAGAAAGAATTGGCGGAGAAATTTTGTGTTATATATGGTAATCTTTCTGGTACCCGAATTATATCCGGAACTTCCTAATTTGTGAAAAAATGTGGAAAAACGAAAAAAGACAAGTTGTCTAATATCACTCCTCCTACATTAGTTGATACTTCAAGGGGGTTTTGCCTGGAATGAAAGAAGAAAAATGAATGGATTCATGAAGGTTTAATTACTGAAGTACTTCCCAGTGGTATGCTCCGGGTTCGTTTATATACTGAAGTCAGATGCGAGGTTATGTTTCAGGAAGGGCTCGACACAGTTTTATACGTGTACTACCTGGAGATAGCACCAAAAGAGTCAAAATTGAAGTAAGTCGTTATGGTTCAAATGGAGGGCGTATAATTTATAGACTCCACAACAAGGATTCGAATGATTAGGCGTTTTTTCAACATTCCTTTCATGAGGATACAAGTCACTGTTCAAAAATTTCAAGAAACTTATTTTCTTCCAATAAGTAGATTCGCAATTCAGTTAAGGAATAACAACTATGAAAATAAGGGCCTCCGTTCGTAAAATTTGTGAAAAATGTCGACTGATCCGTAGGAGAGGACGCATTATAGTAATTTGTTCCAACCCGAGACATAAACAAAGACAAGGATAATCTTTCGAAAAGGTACTCTCTAAAGGAACCGATGAACAAATAAAAATAAAAGATCTGTTTTGACATGAAATGGATATATCCATATATCTGACTTATATTTATGAAATGATAAAATATGGCAAAATCTATACCAAAAAGTGTTTCACGTAGGACTGGGCGGATTGGTTCACGTAAAAGTGCACGTCGAATACCAAAAGGCGTTATTCATGTTCAAGCAAGTTTCAACAACACCATTGTGACTATTACAGATGTACGGGGGCGGGTGATTTCTTGGTCCTCCGCTGGGACTTGTGGATTCAGGGGTACAAGAAGAGGGACACCCTTTGCTGCTCAAACCGCAGCAGGAAATGCTATTCGAGCAGTAGCGGATCAAGGTATGCAACGAGCAGAAGTCATGATAAAAGGTCCGGGTCTCGGAAGAG